GATTAGTCAACATTTATATGTTTCGATGCAACAACAAGATGTTATTTGTAACAAGTAGTTTTGTTGGTTGGTTAATTGGTCACATTTTATTCATGAAATGTGTTGGCTTGATATTAGTCTGGATACGGCAAAATTTTTATATTAGATCGATTATTCGATCTAATACGTACCTTCTTAATGTACTTATTAGAGTTATTAATGTACCTATTCGATCTAAGAGGTATAAGAAGTACAAGTCCTCTGTGTCAGAATTGAAGTACCTTGTGTCAGAATTGAAGTACTTTGTGTTAGACTTGATAGATTCTATGGATCGAATCTTTAGTATTCTCTTATTTCTTAGCTGTGTCTACTCTTTAGGCAGAATGCCGTCACCCATTTTTAGTAGGAAACTGCAAGAAACCTCAAAAACGACAGAAAGAGATGTAAAAATAGAAACAACTTTCGAAACAAAGGGGACTAAACAGGAACAAGAGGGATTCACCGAAGAAGATCCTTCTCCTTTTTCTGAAGAAAGGGAGGATCCGGACAAAATCGATGAAACGGAAAGGATCCGAGTGAATGGAAAGGACAAAACAAAGGATGAATTCCACTTTCACTTAAAAGAAGAAGAGAAAGACCTCTTCTGGTTTGAAAAACCCGCTGTGAATCTTCTTTTCGATTATAAACGATGGAATCGTCCATTGCGATATATAAAAAATTATCGATTCGAACATGCTGTAAGAAATGAAATGTCACAATATTTTTTTTATACATGTCAAAGTGATGGAAAACGAAGAATTTCTTTTACATATCCATCCAGTTTATCGGCTTTTTTTGAAATGCTACGACAAAAAATGTATTTTTCTTTTTTTACAACAAAAAAAATTGTTTGTGATGAACTGGATAAATTCTTCTATGATGAACTGCATAATTATTATTGTTGGATTTATACCAATGAAAAAAAATGGAGGAACCTAAGGAACGAGTTTAGAGATCGAATGGAAGCCCTAGACAGAGGATCTCCTTATCTGGATGTACTCGAAAAAAAGACTCGATTATGCAATAATAAAACAAAAGAAGAATACTTGCCTAAAATATATGATCCTCTCTTAAACGGATCCTATCGTGGAATAATTAAAAATTTTTTTTTACCTTCAATCCTAAATGAAACCTCAGTCAAAAATTCGATAGAGACAAATTTTAAAAATAAACTCAATAAAGTTCATAGTATCCTTCTTTTTAAGGGTAAGGAACTTAATGTTCATAATTTTGAAGAATTGTACCAGAAATTGGAAGGGAAAATAGCTACATTGGAAGAGAAATTGGTCCAGAAATTGGACCAGAAATTGGGACAGAAAATATATACATTGGATAAAAAATCATTAGCAAGAGAATTGAGTCTTTTAATAGATGAATTTGCTGAAGAATCAACATCAAATTTGAAAGGAATTTCTTTATTTCCGGAACAAAGACGAATTGATTCAGAAGATCCAGAAAAAGTTTTGAAATTTTTAATCGAAAGAGTCATAATTGATCCCATCATTCAAACAATATGCGATACAGCCATAATTCCTTCCATGGAAAAAACAACTCGAAAAAAATCGATTGGAATAAATAAAAAAGTCCCCCAATGGTCATACAAATTATTCAGCGAGGTAGAACAACTCGGAAAAACTGCAACAACGGAAGAGGGGGAAGAGTGGATAGTAGATCATCAAATTCGCTCGAGGAAAGCGAAACGTATAGTTCTTTTTACGAAGGGTCCGGAGGAAGCAGAGAATGCCGACCCTAGTATCAAAACTATGACGAAGCCTGATGAAATAGAAGAAGTGGATATGATAGATTATCCCTATGAAGCGGATTTTCGTCGAGACATAATCACAGGTTCTATGCGCGTTCAAAGACGTAAAACCCTTACGGGGAAAATGTTTCCCTTATATCCGTATTCCCCACTTTTTTTCGACAGAGTAGGATTTTCTTGGGATGTTCTTTTCGAACCATTCATATTATCAGTAATTGAGATTTCCGACCTAATACAAGACATTTTAAGAAAGGGTATAAAAGGAAGCGTAGCAAAAAGAATAAAGAGGTTGAAAAAACAAAAAAAAATGTACCTGGAGGAAAACAAAAGCTACGAAGAAATTCAAAAAGAAGTCAATGAAATGGAAAGGGGGCGGGACGGGCAGACGGAAATGGAACGAATAGAAAGGACACGAGAAAGAATATCAGACCTCTATGATATCCTTATTTATGCTCATGGAATAAGAGCTTTTATTTTACTAATTCAGTCGAGGCTTAGACAATCTATTGTATTGCCTTCGTTGATACTAGCTAAAAATATTGTCCGTTTCTTATTACGCCAAGAGTCCGAGTGGGAGCAGGATATAAGGGAGATGAATAGAGAAGTGTATGTTATATGCACCTATAATGGTATGCCAATACTAGAACCAGGAAGAAACGGAATTTTTCCTCAAAACTGGGCTACAGAGGGTATACAAATAATGATACGATTTCCTTTCCGTCTGAAACCTTGGCACCGATCTAAGATACGACCTTCTCGTAGGGATCCAAATCCAAAGCAGGACTTTCCTGCTGCGTTTTTAACGATTTGGGGACTGGAAACTGACCGTCCTTTTGGTTCTCCTCTCGTAGGACTTGGTATTTTGTTTTGTTATTCTTTTGGACCCCCTTTGAAAAAACTCCAAAAAGCAATTAGAAAATGGAGTTTTCGAGTTCTAAAAAGTTTCAAAGAAAGAACCAAATTTTTGTTTCTAAAGGTCCCAAAAGAACCAAAAAAATGGAGAGAGGATTCGAGTGAAATAAAAAAAGATTCTATAATCAATAATCAGATTATTCATGAATCATCCATTCAAACCCGATCTATGGATTGGACAAATTATTCACTGACAGAAAGAAAAATGAAAGATCTGATTGATAGAACAAGCACAATCAGAAATCAAATAGAAAGAATTACAAAAGACAAGAAAAATGGATTTCGAACTCTAAAGGTAAATAGTAGTCCTAACAAAACAAGTTATGGTGCTCAAAAATTAGCATCACTAAAAAATATTTTTCAGATATTAAAAAGAAGAAATGATCGATTAATCCGTAAATCACATTCTTTTTTTAAATGGATCGTGGAAAGGATATACGCGGATATCCTTCTAGAGAGCTTTCCATATATCATTAATCGTCTTACTAATAGTCTTTATAGGCCCATGATCATTAGAAAACTTTTTCGTAAATTCAAAAAAAAAAATTTTTTTGATACAAAAGAGAAAAAGATAATTGAGCGTATTTCAACTATAAAAAAAAAACTTTCACCTTCTCGTATTCGTCATAAGATTCAGACGAAGTCGCGGGTTTCTTTAAAATTATCCCTCGTGTCACAGGCCTATGTCTTTTACAAATTATCACAAACCCAGGTTATTAACTTGTATAAGTTAAGATCTGTCCTTCAATATGACGGAGCAGCTTTATTTCTTAAGAATGAAATAAAAGATTATTTTCGAAGACAAGGAATAATTTCTTCCGAATTAAAGCATAAGAAACTTCAGAATTCTGGAATGAATCAATGGAAAAATTGGTTAAAGAGTCATTATCCATACGATTTCTCTGAGCAAAAATGGCGAAATATAGTCAATCAACATTGTAGGGTTGAAAAAACAAATTTAATCAAACGGGATTCATCTGAAAGAGAGGAAAAGGTTTCGTTATTGCTAAATAAAAACGATCATTTTCAAAAAATGTATAGATATGATCTTTTAGCATATCAATCGATTTTTTATGAAGATAAGAAGGACTCATATAATTACAACATACATAAACCGAAATTTGTTGATATGGGGGCGAGTATCCCTATTACAAATTTGATAAGAAAATATTTTTTTATGTATATAACAAATCCAGATAGAAAATATTTTGATACGAAAGGTCTTTTTGATCTCAAAATGAATAAAGATAAAGAAATCAACCCATCCAATCAAAAAAAGAAAAGAAACCCCTTTGATTGGATGGGAATGAATGAAGAAAGACTAAATCGTCCTGTATCGAAGCCGATACCTTGGTTATTCCCACAATTTGAGTTATTTTTGAATGTATATAAAATGAAACCGGGGTTTATACCAATTCATTCACTTCTTTTTCATTTTAATGAAGATGTTAGTCAAAATATCACTAAAAAAAAAAGGGGGGATCTTCTACTATCAAAAGAAAAAAAAGATTTTGAATTAGAGAATCAAGAAGAAAAAAAAACCATAGGTCAAAGAGATCTCGCATCAGATGCCCAAAACCGAGGGAACCCCGAATCTGTTCTCTCAAACCAACAAAAATATATGGAAGAACTTTATACGAAATCAGATCTGAAAATGGGTAGAACGAAAAATAAATCCAAAAGCATTTGGACTTGGGAAATAGACTTAGATGCGTTCATGAAAGGATCTTTTGCTTTGCAATTGAAATGGCTGCTTAGTCCTTTGACTATGGAATTATTCGATTATGCGCTGTCCGTACTTGAATGGGAAAAGGAAAGCAGAATGACAACAAAGTTTGGTTTCGGCTTTATTAAGAAGGAGGAGTTAACTCTGGATCCAATGCTAATCCGGGATTTGAATCTTTCAAAAATCCTAAAAGAGGGAATATTTCTTATCGAACCCGTTCGTATACCTGTAAAACATAATGTAGAATTTATTATGTATCAAACCATAAGGATTTTTTTAGTTCATGAGATTAAACAAAAAAAGAATCAAAAAAGATACAGAGAAAATATGGATAAGAATCATTTTGAGGAATCGATTGCAAGACATCAAATGATGACGAAAAATAGAAACAAAAATCATTATGATTTGCTTGTTCCTGAAAATATTTTATCGTCTAGACGGCGTAGAGAATTGAGAATTCTAAGTTGTTTCAATTCAAGAAATAGTAATTGTGTGGATAAAAATGCAGTCTTTTGCAATGGGAACAAGGTAAAAACCTGTGGTCGATTTTTGGATGAAAGCAAAGATCTTGCTAGAGAGAAAATGAAATTAATTAAATTAAAATTTTTTCTTTGGCCCAATTATCGATTAGAAGATTTAGCTTGTATGAATCGCTATTGGTTTGATACTAATAATGGTAGTCGTTTCAGTATGTTAAGGATACATATGTATCCACGATTCAAAATTGATTGATGATACAATTGTCTTATATATCCCCTACCATATATCGGGTGGATAAATAGCGGCGCATATGCCTTGTCTTACATCCTTTTTTGATACATGAATACTAATTCAATGACGTATCAATTAGATCATAAAATGAATCAATAAGGAAATTCGTATTGATTCTTGTGTATACCAGATCAAAATACCTCGCATTATTATTACTGATCAGTAAAATTCATATTCGTAAAATAAAAAAAGTAAATTAATAAAAAAATTGATGCATAAAATAAATATTTATTCTTTAGTATAGTTATGACAAAAACTGCATTCAGCTCAGTAATTTCACAAGAAGAAAATAAAGGATCTGTTGAATTTCAAGTATTATGTTTCACCAATAAAATAGGGAGACTTAGCTCACATTTGGAATTACATAAAAAAGACTATTCATCTCAGAGAGGCCTACGGAAAATTTTGGGAAAACGTCAACGACTTCTGGCTTATTTTTCAAAAAAAAATATAATACGCTATAAAAAATTAATCAGCCAATTGAATATCCGAGAGATAAAAAAACGTTAATTTGAACAATAATTTTTTTTGATTTATTCGATCTTCAATTTTAATGAATTTTTTTTAGTTTTCAGCAATTCATGGAAGAATAAATAAGGAAAAAACTTATGACTGGACCAGTTACAAGAAAAGATCTAATGGTAGTCAATATGGGGCCTCACCACCCATCAATGCACGGCGTTCTTCGACTCATTGTTACTTTAGATGGTGAAGATGTTGTTGACTGTGAACCGATAATAGGTTATTTGCACAGAGGAATGGAAAAAATTGCGGAAAACCGAACAATTATACAATATTTGCCTTATGTAACACGTTGGGATTATTTAGCTACTATGTTCACAGAAGCAATAACTATAAATGCACCAGAGCAATTAGGAAATATTCAAGTACCTAAAAGGGCTAGCTATATCCGAGTTATTATGTTGGAGTTAAGTCGTATAGCTTCTCATTTGTTATGGCTTGGGCCCTTTATGGCAGATATTGGGGCACAAACCCCCTTCTTCTACATTTTAAGAGAAAGAGAATTGATATCGGATCTATTCGAAGCTGCCACTGGTATGAGAATGATGCATAATTATTTCCGCATCGGAGGAGTCGCTGCCGATCTACCTTACGGCTGGATAGATAAATGTTTAGATTTCTGTGAGTATTTTTTAACAGCAATTGCTGAATATCAAAAGCTTATTACACGAAATCCTATTTTTTTAGAACGAGTTGAGGGGGTGGGCATTATTAGCGGAGAAGAGGCAATAAATTGGGGGTTGTCAGGACCGATGTTACGGGCTTCCGGAATAGAATGGGATCTTCGTAAAGTTGATAATTATGAATGTTATGAAGAATTTGATTGGGAAGTTCAATGGCAGAAAGAAGGCGATTCCTTAGCTCGTTATTTAATTCGAATTGGTGAAATGGTGGAATCCGTAAAAATTATTCAGCAAGCTTTAGAAGGAATTCCGGGAGGGCCCTATGAAAATTTGGAAAGTCGGCGCTTTAATATAGTAAGAGCTCCTGAGTGGAATAACTTTGAATATAGATTCATTAGTAAAAAGGCGTCTCCCAGCTTTGAGTTATCGAGACAGGAACTTTATGTAAGAGTCGAAGCGCCAAAGGGCGAATTGGGAATTTTTTTGATAGGAGATCAGAGTTCTTTTCCATGGAGATGGAAAATTCGCCCGCCTGGTTTTATCAATTTACAAATTCTTCCTCAGTTAGTTAAAAAAATGAAATTGGCTGATATTATGACAATACTAGGTAGCATAGATATCATTATGGGAGAAATTGATCGTTGAAATGATAATTGATACAACAGGAGTACAAGCTATCAACTCTTTTTCTATATTGGAATCCTTAAAAGAAGTCTATGGGACTATATGGATGCTTGTACCTATTTTGATTCTTATTTTGGGAATCACAATAGGTGTTCTAGTAATTGTATGGTTAGAAAGAGAAATATCTGCAGGGATACAACAACGTATTGGGCCTGAATATGCCGGCCCCTTAGGAATTCTGCAAGCTTTAGCAGATGGAACAAAACTACTTTTTAAAGAGAACCTTCTTCCCGCAAGAGGAGATGCAGGGTTATTTAGTCTTGGACCCTCCATAGCAGTCATATCCATTTTACTAAGTTATTCAGTAATTCCTTTTAGCTATAGACTTACTCTAGTCGATCTCAGTAATGGTGTTTTTTTATGGATCGCCATTTCAAGTATTGCTCCCATTGGACTTCTTATGTCAGGATATGGATCAAATAATAAATATTCTTTTTTAGGTGGTCTACGGGCTGCTGCCCAATCTATTAGTTATGAAATACCATTAACTCTTTGTGTGTTAGCAATATCTCTACGTGTGATTCGTTGAGGCTTAAATTTTCCACAATTTTTTTTTCGAGAGTTTTTCTAAGAATGAACTAAACCAGATAGTTAGATGAGCGAAAGAAAACAGCTTCGAAATTCGCAGTAAAAAGATTGAGTCTCATTTCCTATGTACAAGAATTACACCAAAGGTTAATATAAGTAAATAGAAACAGTAAAGAAAAACCATTTACCCCAAGCCAGGTTGATTTGTTATCATGGCTTGAAGCGGGTTAAACAGACGGATTCTTGCGGGTTCGTGCTATCGTTTATATCTATTACTATATATGACACGAACTGTCGAAGAAATTGAGCAAAACTGAGTGGATGGTTAGGAACACCAAGGTACACAAAGGATTAGTAATAGGGATTTTCTAAGTTATCGGAAAAAAATCCACATAAACGAAATACGAATTGGGGCTTTAAATTAGTAGAAATGATCAAGTAGTACTCCCCAGAATTCCGATCCAGAGTATGCTGCTATCCGCCGCTAAAGTGAATGACTATCGGGAACGAAGTAATCCTTTACTTCTTTTTTTGGCCAAAAAAGAAAAAAATAGAAAGAATGTAATTGAAAATTTTTTGATTCTTTTTGCTGTCCTATAACCGTCTTCATGTTAATTTTTTTTCGTAAGCAAAATAGGGCGAGATATCTGTTATTAGTTCGAAAAATGTTTTTTCTGAAGGGTTAAAATTAAGTCTCAATAAAAAAACCGAAGTAAAGGATGAGATAAATTCAGAAGCCATTTAGTATAGCAGACAGAATTCCGTTGGTCTAATTCGGAACCTTTCGATTACTTTTGACTCTATTTAGCCTATAAAAATATAAAGATTAAAGAATATCGAAGCAGTCCTTAGATTTACGTGGGACCCGCGAGGAGCCGTATGAGGTGAAAATCTCATGTACGGTTCTGTAATAGCGCTGATAACAGTGATCTTATCACCGACTAGAATTATCTAACAGTTTAAGTACAGTTGATATAGTTGAGGCACAGTCCAAATACAGTTTTTGGGGGTGGAATTTGTGGCGTCAACCTATAGGATTTTTTGTTTTTATAATTTCTTCTCTAGCTGAATGTGAAAGGTTGCCTTTTGATTTACCAGAAGCGGAGGAAGAATTAGTAGCAGGTTATCAAACAGAATATTCGGGTATTAAATTTGGTTTATTTTTTGTTGCTTCCTATCTAAATCTATTAGTTTCTTCATTATTTGTAACAGTTCTTTACTTGGGAGGATGGAATTTATCGATTCCGTACATATTCGTTCCTGACTTTTTTGAAATAAATGCAAGGGATGGAGTCTTTGAAACAACAATTGGTATTTTCATTACATTAGCAAAAACTTTTTTTGTCTTGTTCATTTCTATCACAACAAGATGGACGTTACCTAGACTGAGGATGGACCAATTATTAAGTCTTGGATGGAAATTCCTTTTACCGATTTCTTTAGGTAATTTATTATTAACAACGTCTTCCCAACTCCTTTCACTATAATCTAAAAACAGTAGAAATTTTTCTATTCAGTAGTAACTAGATTGATAACTTGTCCCAAACAAGAGAAAGAAACAAAAAAAATTTTATCGATATTTAGGATATGTTCCCTATGATAACTGGGTTCCTGAATTATGGTCAACAAACAGTACGGGCGGCTAGGTACATTGGTCAAGGTTTTTTTATTACCTTATCCCACGCCAATCGTTTACCTGTAACTATTCAATACCCTTATGAAAAATTGCTCACATCAGAACGTTTTCGTGGTCGAATCCACTTTGAATTCGATAAATGCATTGCTTGTGAGGTATGTGTTCGTGTATGTCCTATAGATCTACCTGTTGTAGATTGGAAATTGGAAACTGATATTCGAAAGAAACGGTTACTTAATTACAGTATTGATTTCGGAATCTGCATATTTTGTGGTAATTGCGTTGAGTATTGCCCAACAAATTGTTTATCAATGACTGAAGAATATGAGCTTTCTACATATAATCGTCATGAATTAAATTATAATCAAATTGCTTTAGGCCGTTTACCAATGTCAATAATTGACGATTACACAATTGGAACTATCTTTAATTGGCCTCAATTAAATAAAAAAGAAATACCTTGATTCAAGAACCCTCGTTTTTATTACTAAGATATTTTAAATTTTTTATAAGACAAAGAACTAACAATAACAACTCTTGATCTGATTGGTTCATGAAAATGGAAGATTTACTTGGAATTTTTTTTTAATGTAATGGTTTCAACTAAATCCGAACTAGCTTTTCAGATAAAGCACCCGATTAGTCTATTAACTTCACCTACATTAATTTGCATCCACTAGAATTGTATTCAAATAGATTAACTTAACTTAATTTCTCCTGGTGAGTTCAATAAGATCATGAAAGAGTCCGATTTTTATATCTTTTTTTTAATCGAATGGATTTACCTGGACCAATACATGATTTTCTTTTAGTCTTTCTGGGATCAGGTCTTATACTAGGAGGCCTGGGGGTGATATTATTTATCAATCCCATTTTTTCTGCTTTTTCGTTGGGATTGGTTCTTGTTTGTATATCTTTATTCTATATTCTAGCAAACTCTCAGTTTGTAGCTTCTGCGCAACTCCTTATTTACGTAGGAGCTATAAATGTTTTAATTATATTTGCTGTAATGTTCATCAACGGGTTAGAATATGACAAAAATGCCCGTCTTTGGACTTTTGGGGACGGAATTACTTTGTTAGTTTGTACCAGTATTTTTGTTTTATTAATTACTACTATTCTAAATACGTCCTGGTACGGAATTATTTGGACTACAAAATTAAACCAGATTATCGAACAAGATTTGATAAATAATAGTCAACAAATTGGAATTCATTTAGTAACAGATTTTTTTCTCCCGTTTGAACTTATTTCTATAATTCTTTTAGTTGCTTTGATAGGTGCAATTGCCATGGCCCGTCAATAAAATAGAAAAGCATCCCTCCAAAGCAAACTTTATTCTGTTTCTGTTTTATTGTATCCATTCAATTCTATTTTACTTTATGTATAATATAAAATAGAAAAGTCAATCTATTACTAACATCCCTTTTTGCTCTGTATTTGTTTGTTATATTCGAGTGAATTTAATTCTTGTTCATATTGAAATGAAATAAATCCAGATTGACAAGGAGTTGCTCAATGATGCTTGAACATGTACTTGTTTTGAGTGCCTTTTTATTTTCTATCGGTATTTATGGATTAATCACAAGCCGAAATTTAGTTAGAGCTCTTATGTGTCTGGAACTTATATTGAATGCGGTGAATCTAAATTTTGTAACATTTTCTGACTTTTTTGATAGTCGTCAATTGAAAGGAAACATTTTCTCCATTTTTGTTATTGCGATTGCAGCCGCTGAAGCAGCTATTGGGCCGGCTATTGTTTCGGCAATTTATCGTAACAGAAAATCCACTCGTATTAATCAATCGAATTTGTTGAATAAGTAGTAGTAATATTCTTATTATAGAAATTCGAAGAGTTCTCAATTCAAATTAGATTACTAGTGATGTAGAATCTTCAAAAAAAGACGAAATCAAAGTATTTTGTACCTCTTTTCTAAACTGATCCAGAAAAAGTTGATTTGACAAATTCTGGTGAATCATTGATTCGTCTGGTCTTTAAATTAAATATAAAATTACATACAATACAGGATTATACTAGATCGCAAATTTCTGAGATTCAAAAAAAGGTATAAATACAATGTCACATTCCGTAAAAATTTATGATACATGTATAGGATGTACTCAATGTGTTCGAGCCTGTCCCACAGATGTATTAGAAATGATACCTTGGGACGGGTGTAAAGCTAAACAAATAGCTTCCGCTCCAAGAACAGAGGACTGCGTTGGTTGTAAGAGATGTGAATCCGCCTGTCCAACCGATTTTTTGAGTGTTCGGGTTTATTTATGGCATGAAACAACGCGCAGTATGGGCCTAGCTTATTAATACGTTCCATAAAACTCCACTTGAATCCATTTGATTTTTGTTTACTGACAAAAACCCGCGCTCGGACTGAAATGAAAAATATATATATCTTCTTTTCTACTTATTCGAGTACGGGTTTTTTAATCCAAGTGTATTTTGTCTTTACCACGAATGTTTTTCCTTGGTTAACCTTAATTGTAGTTTTGCCTATATTTGCGGGTTCATTAATTTTCTTTCTCCCTCATAGGGGCAATAAAGTAATTAGATGGTATACTTTGTGTATATGTCTGTTAGAATTTCTACTAACAACCTATTTATTCTGTTATCATTTCCAGCCAGACGACCCATTAATACAACTATCCGAAGATTATAACTGGATTCACTTTTTAAATTTCCACTGGAGATTGGGAATAGACGGGCTTTCTATAGGACCTGTTTTACTGACGGGATTCATCACAACTTTAGCTACTTTAGCGGCTTGGCCGGTTACTCGGGATTCCCGATTATTCCATTTCTTGATGTTAGCAATGTATAGTGGTCAAATAGGATTATTTTCTTCTCGAGACCTTTTACTTTTTTTCCTAATGTGGGAATTGGAATTAATTCCCGTTTATCTACTTTTATCCATATGGGGAGGAAAGAAACGTCTATACTCAGCTACAAAGTTTATTTTGTACACTGCAGGGGGTTCCATTTTTCTGTTAATGGGAGTTTTGGGCCTTGGATTGTATGGTTCTACTGAACCAACATTAAATTTTGAAACGTTAATTAATCAATCGTATCCTATGGGATTAGAAATAATATTCTATATTGGATTTCTTCTTGCTTTTGCTGTCAAACTGCCGATTATACCTCTACATACATGGTTACCAGATACCCACGGAGAAGCACATTACAGTACTTGTATGCTTTTAGCCGGAATACTATTAAAAATGGGAGCATATGGATTAGTTCGGATCAATATGGAATTATTACCTCATGCTCATTCTATATTTTCTCCTTGGTTGATGATAGTAGGCACAATACAAATAATCTATGCAGCTTCAGCATCTCCGGGGCAACGTAATTTAAAAAAAAGAATAGCATATTCCTCTGTATCGCATATGGGTTTTATAATTCTTGGAATTAGTTCTATAACTGATACAGGATTCAACGGGGCCCTTTTACAAATAATCTCTCATGGATTTATTGGTGCTGCGTTTTTTTTCCTAGCAGGAACTAGTTATGATAGAATACGTCTTATTTATCTTGACGAAATGGGCGGAATAGCCGTTTCAATGCCAAAAATATTCACACTCTTCACTACCTTTTCTATGGCTTCCCTTGCGTTACCGGGCATGAGTGGTTTTTTTGCCGAATTAATAGTCTTTTTTGGAATAATTACCAGTCAAAAAATTTTTTTAATGGCAAAAGTCCTAATTACTTTTGGTATGGCAATTGGAATGATATTAACTCCTATTTATTTATTATCTATGTTACGCCAAATGTTCTATGGATACAAGTTATTAAGTAGTGCAAACTCTTCTTTTTTTGATTCTGGTCCGCGAGAGTTATTTGTTTCACTCGCTATCTTTCTACCAGTAATAGGTATTGGTATTTACCCCGATTTCGTTCTCTCACTATCAGTTGAGAAGGTACAAGCTATCCTATCGAATTTTTTTTTTAGATAGTTTTCATTTTAAAAAACTTTTTTACGTCACGCAAAAAAACGAATTGGAATTTAAATTGGCTAGTTTGACGTTTGTGAGAACCATTTGAATCACTATACTAATTGATTGAAATGGTTCTCGACCAGGCTTACTTCTTTTTATATGTATATGGTATATACTCTGTTCTGTGGTTGTATTCGTCAGGTTAGGTCTTTTCTTCAATAATTCAAATTTTTAATATAAATGAACCATAACTATGTAATCCTATTCCTAATAGATTGACCCCAAAATAGCATATCCAAATTATAAGAAATCCTATAGAAGCCACAATTGCAGAATTTTCACTTTTAAAATTTATATTTGTTTTAATATGCAAATAAATCGCGAATATGGTCCAAGTAATGAATGCCCACGTTTCCTTTGGGTCCCAATTCCAATATGATCCCCACGCTTCATTAGCCCATACTGCTCCTGAAAGAATACCTATGGTTAAAAAGACAAAGCCTAGACTAATAACACGGGAACTCCAATGATCTAATTGTTCAATTAACTGGGACCTATAATAATTCCTAAGAGAAAAGAGATGGGTGCCTTGCAAAATGCCGGTTTCTTCATTCGTGTATTGGATCTTCCCAAAGAACAAAGGCTCGTTTAATAAAAGCTTTCTTTTACCAAAAGGACTTATATAGTTTTGAAATGTAATGACTAGAAGGGCTACTGATAATAATGATCCACATAAAAGGGCTGCATAAGCCAATATCATCATACTTACATGCATCATTAACCACTGGGATTGGAGAGCTGGTACTAATAGTATAGATTGCTTCATTTGGGCTAAAAAGCCCGAAGTAGCAAAGCCCTGCGTCAAAATAGCACCAGGCGCCGTTATTGCACTTAAATTTTGTTTGTGTTTTTTAAAAGAAGGAATCATATGAATAATATAAAAATTCCATGAAAGGAAGATTAATGATTCATATAAATCACTTAACGGGAAATGCCCCGAAAAAATCCACCGAATGCCTAATAATCCTGTTATACAGGAAAAAGTAAGTATCATACCCTTTTCTAATGAATCATCTAGTTCTACTATTTCGTTGACTACTAAAGTTATTAAATGAATTGTAATTACAATGGAAATGGTCGAGAAGGAAATATGATTGAAAAGGTGCTCTAAAGTCAAAAATATCATAAGAATAAAAAAAAAGATAGCTCGCAATTACAAAGCATGAAATCCAAATTCCGAACGAAATTAAATTAATCTCATTGTGATGCTTATTATTCATTCTAGAACTATTCGAATCCTTTTTCGAATTTCTCAAATGCTGTGCCGCTACTCGGACTCGAACCGAGATGCTCTAGCACTGCTTCCTAAGAGCAGCGTGTCTACCAATTTCACCATAGCGGCTTGTTTGAAATAATAATAATATATAATAGCCTATTTATCTTTAATAGTCGAGATTTTAAGAGTCAATTCAATGGCGATTTTTTTAGACAATAAAAAACATTAAAAATGTTTCTTTTCTAAGAAAAAGGAATATATGAATATATACAATAGTACTTTTTAAAAGTTATAAAGATATAATCCAAGTTAAATCAAAAAGAAGATATATAACAATTCTGAGACATAATGAATCAGGGAGGGAAAGTTTTGAATGGAATCCATTCTATTAAGGATCCTTTTTTAACTAAAGAGTTTTTGTTTGTTCTTCCGTCGATATAAAACCCCTTTCTTTTTTTATTGGGTATTACGATTGATCGGTTGATGGGGAAAGTAAGAATCCCCATCCCATAACCGATCAAATATACTAAATAAAAGAAGGGTTTAGCTTACCTATCATAAGAGAAAACCAAGGTCTATTTCCTGCTG